GTATTAAGTATATAAGTATAAATGAAATATAAGGTAGATTTTCATCTATTTTGTATCGTTTTGGCGGCATGGCCGAGTGGTAAGGCGGGGGACTGCAAATCCTTTTTCCCCAGTTCAAATCCGGGTGTCGCCTGATCAACAAAAGAAAGATTAGAGTAGTGGAAGGGAATGGGTAAGTCTTGATAACCCTTCCACTACTAATGTAGTGTCTACTAATTATGCTTTGAATTAGGAATTAGATTGGATAGCCGGACGGGGAATCTAATTGGTTAGTAATTGGGTGGAAGATACTTTGTATACAGATTCACTAGAGTCTCTGAATGCTCAAGCATTCAATCAATATTAGATTGTAGCTTTTTTTATATATCCTCTTTTTATTTTTATTTTAAAAGGTACAAAAATAAATATTTTATTTTTGGTAACCCTAGTAAAGAATGGGCTGTTTTATGATTGTTTCAAAGAAACAATCAGGAGAGGGTAAGGATTAGATCAAATGGGAAATCGAGTTATGTGATGGATAGCAATCTTATCTTGTCTTACTTCCATATTAAGAGGCCTTTTACTTATAAAGGACAAAAAAAGAAACACTAGGTTGGATTATCCTACATGTTCGATTAATAACATTCCCTTGACTCTTCTAAGTCTAAGAGTGTCACTTCTTGTTGTTATTTTTCTTGGACTTAATGTTTCTAGATTCTACGAGAAATCCTATAAGAACTTGTTGTAAGTGAATTTATTGGATTAGTTCATCAATAGTGTTGGTCCAGAATCGAACCCCCCCCCCTTTTTTTTTTTTGACTCTGCACCATCGATTCCACTATTATGAGTGAGCAATAATGGAATAATTCCTTCATATTCATAGAGGTAGGGGACACAATTTACATGGATATAGTAAGTCTCGCTTGGGCTGCTTTAATGGTAGTCTTTACATTTTCCCTTTCACTCGTAGTATGGGGAAGAAGTGGACTCTAAGTCTAAGGATACTACGAAATTTAGTTAGCACTTTTTATTATCGAATAAATAATAATGAAATTAATATTATTCATCTTGGATTCCAGTGGAGTAATGTATTAGATAAATAATACCCCTACCAATCAAAATCAAAGAGATAGTTGATGGATTCCCATCCAATGTTTGTGTTCGTATTTAGATTAGAAACTAAGAGGAATACAGATGATAGGAAATTTCTTTCCTTTCAACAAAATTCTTCCGAAACTTTCGATTTCGATGAACCCGCTCTTACCAGAATTCTGTATAGACAATGAGGAACAGAGGAACAACGGATCCTTTTTTTTTTCAAATTGATTGTAATCAATACCAATCAAATAGATGAAGCAAATAAATAGAATTGAAGTGCTATGCTATGTACATTACATATATGTAATTGATATCTACATATACGATAAATGAATATACATATTTGATTTTAAATTGATCTATATTTAGGTCTCTATCTTTATAGAGTATATATATATATTAAATAATACTAATAAAATAAAAAATAAATAGTATGGTAGAAAGAGTCATATATTTCTTTCTACCATTACTATCGGATCTCATAGAATACTGCTGATCCCAGCCCCATCATTTCATTTAAATCATTTAAAACGCAAAATTGGAATCCTTTATTTTGATTTCATTTCTTCAATCATTGATAAGAACTACGAAGTCAAGTTTCATTCAAATTAATTATTTTGACTGACTGTTTTTACATATATGATAAGTAAAAAAGCAGTAGGAATTAGAATGAACAGTGCAGTAGCAATAAATGCAAGAATATTTACTTCCATAATCTCTTCGTTTTTTTTTACTTCGCAATAACTCGGGATTTAATCCCATAGAGCCCATAAGAAATCTTTCACCTGTAAATTCAAATGGGATCAATTACATCTCGATGATATCAAATCCGCTCAATATCATGAATAACAATAAAATATCGGAGCTGCCAAACGGATTCATTGTCGAGAATTGAATAGTATAACATAGGAAGATCCTTTATCCATACCGAATCAAAAATTTTATTTCTAATCCAATATGAAATTCCTGTATTTTGAATTTTTTCCCATTCTTTGCTATAACCTACTTCGGGTACAACCATCTAATGAAGTATCATCTAACCGTGTTTCCACTTCCATTGGTTACAAACCCCCCAAAACCATCGAAGTTAAATGGAAATAAGGACGGAGTGAAGTTCGAAACTTCGTTTTTTTAATGCTCTAATTGTCTTGGAAGACAAAAGAAGTGTGATAAAGATGAGTCCCATTCTAAAAGATCTAAAAGATATAATATTCCATCAAATGTACTTTCTTCAATAATATAAGATATAAATTGTGTCAAATTAAAATTAGTAATTGAGATTACATACGATGTCTCTCTCCCACCAATCAATACTAGTTCAAATAATGAAAATTTACTGATTGGTTTAATGAAAAATAAATAAATAAGGATCCGCGTTGGGAATAAAATTCTGCTCTTTGTCCCCCTTTTAATCTAGTCTAGAAAATAAAAAGAAGAGATTCATTTATTATTTTATTTCTGGGGTCCGCCGGGACTGACGGGGCTCGAACCCGCAGCTTCCGCCTTGACAGGGCGGTGCTCTGACCAATTGAACTACAATCCCAAGCAAATTTAGGTGTATAGAATATCTATTCGTATGATCTCCGTTAATTACCCTGTTGTAACCGAGGCGCAGGTGATATATGGATATTATATCCTATGGTTTAGTAAGAGTGACATGAATTAATAGTAATTCTTTTTTTATTGCCAAATCAATTGAAAATACATCTTTCAATGAAATAAAAAAAGAGTCTTTTTTATTTACTCGTTTCCTACGACTTTATACTTACAGATCCTAATCTGAATCTAGATAATTAAGAAGATCCGCATTTTAGATATTTATAAAAAAAATCCAAAACATAAAGTAGGGATATCTCAGAAAGTTTTATTTTTCTTATGCTTCCGTAATTGTTCTTATTCTTCTGTATCTGTATCAGGCATTTCTGGAAAACAAACGTGTTATATAATTTAATCTTGGATTAGCGAATTATTGGGCCGAGCTGGATTTGAACCAGCGTAGACATATTGCCAACGAATTTACAGTCCGTCCCCATTAACCACTCGGGCATCGACCCCGGATAAATAAATTTTCGACCTATTGATAATCCATGATCAACTTCCTTTCGTAGTACCCTACCCCCAGGGGAATTCGAATCCCCGCTGCCTCCTTGAAAGAGAGATGTCCTGAACCACTAGACGATGGGGGCATGCTTGCCCGACCGCCACCATACTGTGAACATAGTATGAACAGTTTTTTGAAATTGTCAATATAATGTAATGGTATGACTAGATCCGACGGATTTTTCCCTCTTCATGATTCTATAGAATTTTTTGATTTCTTATTTATATTATAAATAAATTATATAATTATAAATAAATTATATAAATATAATATAATTTATAAATATAATATAAATACATTCGAATCGCCATTCTTCTATTAATATTAAATTTTCATTATTTATTAAATTAAATAAAATAATGAAAAATTTCTATAGAATCAATAGTTTTCGGCCAGAATAAAGGATTAAACTTAATTTAATTTCTTCCACTTTCAGTCATGGATTCATTCATTGTTAAGATGGAATATGCCTATTTCTATCTTACACTAAACCAGGAAATTACCAAACAATCGAGAAATCTGGAAAGAGGGGATCAACAAGTTATCAAAAATTATTTTTTCCGGTTCCGGGGACAGGTAGAATCTTTTCATCACATGATTCGATGAAATATCATGGGTCTATCCTGATGGTTATATGTATTAATCAATCAAGTGAATTTACTTCTTATGGTAGTCAATTAAAAAGTAATGAGGCCCAGTCTTGAAACAATTCATTGCATTGATATTTATCAAATGTAATATCAATAAACCCATTTTTTGACCCTATACTCACTAGTTAAATCACAATTCTTGGGCCACTAGCAGCCGCTATGAGGCTATTGCATGTACTTATTATCCATCCATATATAAGATAATATGTAATGTACATAGATATATCTTATCCACACACATTCGAATTTAATCAAAGCGGCCCTTTTAACTCAGCGGTAGAGTAACGCCATGGTAAGGCGTAAGTCATCGGTTCAAATCCGATAAGGGGCTTTCGGTTGTTTCATAAAACTCAAGTCTTAGTATTCATATTTGAGCGGAGAATAGAGATATTATTTATCTTTTTGGTAAGCAACTGTATAGAATAAGTAACTATGTTATAGGTTATAGAATAGAGTTATAAAGTTTCACATTTGTTCATTATATTAGAAATAATGAGAATAATGATAAGTCATATCTTTCATTACCAAATATTCCTACTTTACATTATGTCAATCAAATCCATTCTAAAGATTAGAAATCACTAAAAGAAAAGTAAGTGGACCTGACCCATTGAATCATGACCATATCCACTATTCTGATATTCAAATTCAATAGAGATGAAATTGGAACAGCGGATCTTTTTTATTTTCTTTCTTTGGCTTCCGCAAGAATTTGTCGATATTTCCGATTAAAAATCTTTTTTTCTTGTTTTTAGATGTTCCGCCGGAATAAATTGCTATTCCGTAGATACAAATTTTCACAACATAAGAGACATCTCCCCTTGATTCCAGAACAAGATAAATTTCGATCTGCATAATATTAGATTTATAGATCTACCAAATCGTGTCTTTATTTTATATTTTATATACTAAATAGTTCCATATTGACACATCCAATAGTTTTGTTCCGACAATGTGACGGAGAATGTATACGAGAAAGAGACTCACATTTTGAATCTCCTATTATTCAATATTGTATTGAATTAAAGGTAAAGGAAAAAAATAGGAAATTCTCCTTTTTCTCTTCTGATCTGATAGATAAAAGTAAATAGAAAAAACAAATATTATTATATAATAAAAAGTAAAGTAGTAAAATATATGATATTTATCATATTATGGTAGTTTAGTATATA